CTATTGATCGGTACTGATCATTGATACTGGAAAATAGTTTTTCTTTTGTCTTTGTCCCAGCCCATGATCTGAACGAGTCGCACATACACCCTAGTACATGTTCCTCGACGCTGAGGGCATCCCCGAAGAGCAGGGGATTTCGTGACATTTTTGATTGGCTGTCTTGTATTTCTAATAAGTTGTTTAATCGTTGGCATGTTGAATAGTATACATAATGAGCTGGTTTAGATCGATCCTAACCGGATGATTATGAATTACTTCGATTTAATATAATAAAATATTGAACTCGGTAAGAAGATAAAATAATAAATTACGGATTTTCAAGAAATCCATCCTATTTTCATTCAACTGCTACAAGATCAACAATTCCATAAGCTTGGGCTTCTGTTGCTGACATAAAAACATCTCTTTCCATGTCTTCAGATACAACCCATAAGGGTTTGCCCGTTCTTTGTACATAAACCCTTGTGATGGTTTCACGCAGTTTTAGCAGCTCTTCCGCTTCCAAGATAGCTTCTCCCGTTTGTGCTTCATAAAAATCACTAGCGGGTTGATGAACCATTACCCTGATGATATAACCTAATAAAGGTTCCTCGATCTCGACGATGGAGTGAAGATAAAATAAATAAAGATAAAAAAACTAAGAAAAAATAGAATAACCGTACGGGCATCTTTTGTGCATTGCATACGGCTCTACAATAAAATTGATCCTTACCTTCCATCACAGAAAAAGAAAAATAGGATCTATGAGACTCATATTGGTAAATGATCAAATTACCACCCTTCTTTTTGTAGGAGTTAAAAAATACTATGATGGTTCCGTTGCTTTATATATTTATTATTTATTTTTTGGTATTTATTTGTCTGTGATTCAGCAATCCCAAAGTTTCTTTTTTAGCCAACCAAATAAAAAAAGTAAATAAATAAATATTTTTTATTTGATTTATACAATAAATAAAAATAGTGTTAAGAGATCTATGGTATGAAAAAAGTTTGTGACGCTGAACAGAATTCCCGATTGATAAGATAAAATCAGAAATACTCTTTATTTTATACTACTCTCTCGATATATAATCTAATTTTTTTAATAATAAAAATTTTCTCATATCGAGTTCGAAATGCCATGCTATTTTTACTTAATATTTCTATTTTATATGGTGAAGGCATAGTCTTTTGTTTCTCTCAAAAAAACTCATTGGCGCCAAGCGTGAGGGAATGCTAGACGTTTGGTAATTTCCCCTCCAACCAGGATAAAAGATCCCATTGAAGCAGCTAATCCCATGCATATTGTATGTACATCGGGCCGCACAAATTGCATAGTATCATAAATAGCGACTCCAGGTATTACCCATCCGCCAGGAGAGTTTATAAACAAATAAAGATCTTTGGTATCATCCTCGATACTGAGATATACCATAAGACCAATAAGTTGATTCGAGATCTCGCTATCAACTGCTTGTCCTAAAAAAAGTAATCTTTCTCGATAAAGTCGGTTGATTAGGGCAAAGTTATATCCCTTAGGAACCGTACATGCACTTTTTTCTGCATACGGCTCAAAACAAAAAAATTTGCGAAAAATCAATGTCTAGATTCCAGCCCCCTTTGGTTTTTTTATATCATAGTAGGTTCTTTCTAACTTTTAACGAGAGGACTTTTTCTCCGATTTTAAAATAATTTTTTGACTCTTTTCCTTATCTTATCGTAGGATATAAAAAAAGAATTTCAAACTTATCGAATTAACTTATTATTGATGTATTTTTTCATTGAGATCCAAATCACAATGTCATTTTCTTGTTCCTGAATGGGGCCTCTTAAATCTTTTTAGGTTTATGCTCTACTCCGGGTAAAGATACACCCGATTTCGATTTGCACATATAGGACAAATGGTTCCCTTACCACTTCTTTTTTCTATGACTTCTTACTGAAATTTATTATTAATTTCATGTCTTCCGCGATTCATCCATATTACTCGATTGATTAACGATTTTAGATCACTTTTCTTTAGAAATAGGAATTGAATCATTTATGATACAAGTCATAATCATATAGAATTATAATTACCAATTGGATTCTTTTTTAAACGGAGTCTGGATACTTAATTTCATTAGTCCAACGAAGATAACCATAAATTATTCTAAATTGATAATAATATAAATTTCCTCCAAAAAGGGGGGAATCGCTTTGCATTGCACTTCACACTCCTAATTTTTTTTTATTTCACGCTTCCAATTTTTGATGATTCAATGAATCTTTCTTTTGGGCGAAATAGAGGATATCTCGATTGGGGGAGAAAATGGGGGAATCCCACATGACCCAATATATCTGACAAGTCGCACTATACGTCAATCCAAGATGCATCTTCCTCTCCAGGACTCCGAAAAGGTACTTTTGGAACACCAATAGGCATTAAAAAAAAGAAAAAAGCTAAATACTATATTTCACTTTGATGTGGAAACGTAAGAATGGGTTTATTCTCTTTTTAATATTAACCCTTGTGTTA